TCTCTTTCCAGAGGATTCGCGGCATGTCAAGCCGGTTCTTCGCTTTGGCTAAGATTATTCTGCCAAGCGAGTTTCGGCAAGTACATTGACCCCACACAAATCACGTTCACGAAAAAAAAACTACTTGCTATATTTATATACGCAATTCATTTCGCCTCACTCGACTCTATATCTAGCCAAAGGTAAAGACTTGCATTCTGTTACTCTGAGAAAGATCCGGTTATCTTATGGTTAGGATTCTTCTTTATAGAGAGGCAGCGCAGGTGAATATGCGGCTCCGTACTGGGGAGATAACATCAAAGGAGATTGTTAAGAGTTTAGCAGGCCCATAGGAGGAAAAAGGGCGGTGAAGACTTTCTCCCTCTAAGACTATACTTCTTTGAAGTGAATGGAGAGAGCTGTGCTTCCAGTTCCTTTAGCAAGACATCTATAATAACATCTTCCTTAGACCGGATAAGGACTAAGAAAGTAGTCGTCCCACTTACTGCTTGGTTTGCTTTATCGCTAAACTATAGGGCTGACCTCTTTGGATTGGGCAGATCCAGGCCACTAACTATTTCGAGTTCCTTCTTAAAAGATCTTTCGAAAATCCATTACATTAAACGATCTTTCTTATATTAAGAGATTTCGACCACAAGTCGGCTTTCCAATCCACTTTGCCAATCAACTTCTCTGCTAAGTCGCGATGATAGCTCTTTTAGCTCATTGGCTATAGGCCGCAGGATCGATGTAACTCAAGTAGTCTTCCTAGAGAAAAGGGAATTCTCCATTAGTTACGGAAGACGATGCCAATCTCTGCTTTTCAAAACCAACGATAGCCCGACCTCTAGCTTTAAAGCCCATTTATTTATGGCTTCGTAACTCCCTCGAAAGACTTAGTCCTTGCCTCCAGTTAGTCTCCTTGCCTGAAGTATGGATCGAAGTTAGGCTGAAGTATGGATAGAAGACTAGTGAAAACTCTAACTAGAAATATCGATCGTAAGAGAAGATAAAGAATGGGAAGGAAGTGCTAATCATTGTTACCATGCATGCACGGGGAAGAAGCTCTAGTGGCTTTCAAGGTGAAAGTCGGTTCTTTCAAAGCTATTTGTAGCCGCCCCTAAGCTTTGCTAAGCCCGTAAAAAGACCCCACCTGCATTAGCCAAAGCTAAATCCGACGGATGAATGGGAAGACCTCTCCCTCCCTATGGAATAGGGGGCTGAAACGGGGGCAGACGCGGTTATAAGGGAAGTAGCCTTCTCGGCCTGCTCGTTCGTTTGGAAGAGTGATCAAGAGCACCAGACCACATAAAAAAGAAATAAAGACACGAATTTAACGGCACGAGCTTCCGAGCCGGCTCCTCTAAGAACTACCTCGGATAGTTGTCGAGGGAAGGAAGTCGAAAATCAACAGCTCAGAAAGCTTTACCTTGACAAACCTGCACTTTGACAGCAAAAACCGCCTGCTACTCACAGAGAACAGAGAAAAGAAGGATACGAAGGCTCGCTCGCGCTTAGATTTATTAACATGTATGTGGGCCCCAACACTGTAGGAGCCACTTCTATTGACTGACCATCTTACAATGACGTTAAATCAGGACTGGACTCAGCGATAGTCCTTAGTCCTGATAGCCAGTGATTCACTGCTTGATTCGCCGCTTCTCCTGCTTTTAGCGGTTCAATGGGCAGCTGCTTGATTTGGTTCAGGAAAAATGGAATCCACTGATTCGGATAAGTCTTATGAGACGAATTCGGGCTCAAAGGAGGCTTCGCTTCATCTCTATCTTGAGATTCGACAAATGATTCGGATTCTGCGGATGAAACGGCGTTACCTTCTGGTTTTGGAGAAACTGGGTATGTTGCTTTGTGAGAAAGGACGGGGATGCTCTTTCGTCGGCTGATACTGGTTCGGATACTTACTCTTCGGCGAGAGGCCTAATCGAAGGAGTTGTTCCAGTCGTCAATCTCGGCTTGGTAGGCTCGTCGGTACGGTTCACTCGGCAGGCCTGATACGGTTCGGTACGGTTAGATTCACAATTACATCTGTTTTTAATTCATTGTGATCCACTTCTCTTAAAGAAAAGGAAAATTGACAGCCACATCAAAAAGCTGTTCTGTTCAGCTAGCCCCACCCTAGCACACGTAAGTAACCAAGCCAACCAAACCGCCTGCGAAGATACTTTTTTGTATGCTCTCTTTTTTTCCCTACGCGGACCAAGGGCCTTCACCTTTGAAAGCCCTAGGATAGGATCAATGGAATTACCCGAGCTAAACGAAACAAGTGCTTTCCTTGTCCGGTATGAGTTGAGAATGTCAGAGGAAGTATCCTCTTCTAGGGCCAACTCCCTGTGTTATTGTAGCGAAGCGAGGCTTTTCACCGACTGATAATACCACCAAGTCAGTAGTAGTCCCAATAGTGGAATAGTCTATCCGATTACACCTCTAGCCGCCCTAGCCTAGCAGAAGCAAGCTTGTTGCGCGCGATTCTAGCATACGCTCGGCGGCTCGTTCCTATCAAGCACCACAGGGTGCTGCGTGAGAAGCTGCTCAGCGCACTAGTTAAAAGAGGACTTCCTAACCAACAACAACTCCAGTTTCTTATTGGCTGGCCAACATCCTCTTTCTACCGAACCAACGGCTCCGGTTTCTCCCGATCCCTCATCAGATCCTGATCCCTTTGCATTCGAATAAGCTCTTTCATCCGCCAAATCATATGAATAAAAATTCTCAGCATCCAACAGAGGCTAAAGCCTCATCCGTACCTGTAGAAGAGTCACCATTTGCCGAATCTCAAGATAGAGACGAAGCCTACGAAGACCCTGAATCTGCGGATCCAGGGCAATGGGTGGGTTTTAGTGGGCACCGGCTATGTATGATACCGATTATGGGCGGTTCAGGGTGGGGTCAGAAGGTCCGCAAAAAGATCAACTTGTAACATTTCCAGGTCTTTCTGCTCCTTCAAATTCAAGTGATATTGGTGCTCGCTCCGGTGCTTATAGCTTCGTGGATCTCAATCACCATTTCGAGATGGAAGATATGCTGTTGCTTTGCCCCTCTTAAGGTAGGGAGTGCAGAATCAACTAGGTCCCACCTCTTTTTAGCCTTTCTGTCCTCATGCTAGCCAATCTCTGGCAATTGGTCTATGGCAAAGGGTCATATTCAAGATGTGAACAAATCGGATGTGCACATTCATGCAAGATCCGGTGCTCTCTTTGAAATATCTGCTCTTAGAATAAAAACTTATTTCGGAAGATAAGAAGTTGCAGAATCCGTCAGCTTGCCACAGAACTCATCCAGAAGGAGTATGCAGCCAGACTGACTACGGAGATAGAAAGAAGAGGATGGGAAGATGAATCAATATTAAAAATAGGTTGCTAGAGAATCGGATCTTAGATAGTGCACGAATGAATGCATAGTGAAAGTCAGTCTTGGGGTAATATCCTCTTTCCTGCCCCTAGGTCCTAGGTTGCAAGTCAGCTGCTCACTCTCTCTTTCTTCGAATTCAATGTCTTAAGCAGCATGTAGCAAAGATCGATTTGAGATTAAATGTGGGACCTGAAATGAAAACAGAAGCTAGAGTTGAACGATCTACTTTTCTATCCTGTGGGCCTATCATAAGGAAATAAAGAAGGTCTCTTCTTTATAGAATAGAAAGTAGCCTGGTCTGTCTCTCAATTGGAAGTTTCAGTTAAAGTCCCAGGTTCAATAATAAGCAAGAGGATAGTAAGCAGAAAGCAAACAAGCTAGCAAGTAGTTAGAAGTATTCCCTAGCAAATGACAGAAGAATATCTTGATCTTGATACATAAACAAAGGTCATGCCACCTTATACGTCGTGAAACTCACCTTAATTCATTCTATAGGGCCAGTCGAGTATCTTCTCCCATATCCGCCAGTCAAGCAGGAAATCAAGTAAGCCCTTTTTATTTTAGCAAAGCTTCTTCTATAAGAAAGTTCTCTGGGCAAGGTATCCTACTTTCTAGGCTCCCTCGCTACTTACCGAGCTCAAAAACGGAGTGTGGTTGCTCGTTATAGTGCTGAACAGAGTAAAGGGCGGACGAGAAGACCCCGGGCCCGGATGGAACGCTCGATTTTTCAAAGATAGCTGGAACATAGTCGAAAAGGATGTGAGTAGGTCCAAAACTTATTTCGGAAGTGAACTCCCTTTGGAGACCCAGCCACCTATCTTTTCTTTCGATTACATCAACCAGTAGCTGAGGGACAGATTGCCCTACGGATTCCGGGAAGAGGGAGGGCAGCACTCACGTAGTAGAGCCTGATAGAATGAGAGACAGCGGTAAGTAAAGGAGAGGATGTGAAACCGAAAGACTTGAACTTCTACTGGAGAGCCTACCACACCGGAGTGGAAAGAGTCTTTCTTCTTTGTTTTGTCGCCTTCGATCTATGAAATTGCGAGATCTGCATTTGAGAGAGTCCGTGCGAAGGCTACTAGTTCAACTGCTTCACCAACGAGTTCAGCAGCTCAAGTCAAGGCCGATACCGCTTGCCGGGAAGGACACTCTCGAATCCGAATCAAAGAGAAGCGATGGGACTGAGAGAGCTAAGCGCCTTTGCGAGTAGCTACATCTGAACTGACCTGTTGTGGTTGTGCCCAATGTCTTTTAACTGATAAAAAAGGATGAATCCACTCCGGGTTGAGGGGTTACATAAGATCTTGAGTTGGACCAGCCTTTACTTCGTTATCTATGTACGCAATTGTCCGAGATTGATGTGGAGAGGTCAGGCGACTTGGGGGAATGAATCTCTAACTCTGAGGGAAGGAGAACCCAATTCACCTTGTCTGAGGGGTTTCATAGGGAGGGAACCCCACATTGAAGACCTTTATCAGTTCTCAGTGTGCGAAAGATGTTGTATGCTTTCGTTCTGGCTGAAAGCAACAAGAAAGGAAGAAGATGAGATGGTAGGAAAGACTTGAATGAACTGAGACCGTGAGCTACAAGCGACTCGAGCATAGCAGTAGGAGCCGAAGGACGAAGGACTGCTTCAAGCCACGCCGCGAGAGCAGCTGAACGAGGAGAGAAAGACTGTCTGAGCGGCGAGAACTTGATCTCATCGGTAAATGGGGTACCACTATCGAATCAAAGAGAAAGTGGCCACTCGATATTATCCAAGAACTGGACTGGAGCTTCTAGCACCGACATCTAAGTGAAAGGAGTCAGGATTTGTCCCAAAAGGAGGTCCCACGATGAAATGACTGGTCGGTGAAGCCCTATGATGACTAGCTTTGAAGCCAGGAGTGCAAACTCTGTTCTGACTAATAGAAGTCTCATTTCCTATCCTGTTAAGGTGCCGTTTTCAATAAATTAATTTTCAAGCAATTCAAAAGAGACTATTTGAATCCTGAATCCCACCCATTCTAATCCAAGCTTCAGACTCCAGAATGATCCACAACGAGACTTTGTCCATCGATGTCTAACAAAGCCCCGCGAGGTCTGACTTCACTCTGAAGTCCTTCCACAATGCTCTCTCCAAAACTAAAGTGAAAGAAGCCCGCGTACCCACTCTTCTTTCCCCCCATTGCTGGGGGCCTCGTCCTCAGGGACTACACCTTTCAAAAGGAGAAACTTAGAAAACAAATAGAATCAAAAAGGCCATCATTAATGCGAACAAGGCAATAGCCTCGGTTAGAGCAAAGCCCAGGATTGCATATCCGAATAACTGTTTTGCCAATGATGGATTTCTTGCCACGGAATGAATTAATGAACTGAATACGTTTCCAATACCTACTGCAGCTCCCGCTGAAGCAATTGTAGCAGCTCCGGCACCTATTGATTTTGCACCTTCTAACATCTCGAATGGAGAAAAACTCGTCTCGCTCTTTCATTCACGATTTTTTGTTCTCGTCGCTTCAAAACCTCGTTCCTTTTCTCTTGGACATCTCACTTGAAATGCAATCAATGCATTTATTCTTTTTAGTAAAAGAAAGTCTCTCACGGATATCCTATTTGTAGATATGGGTCCGTAATTCTATTATTATATTATAATAGGGTGGTAATAGTTCCTATATTTGCCTATCGAACAACAAGTCTTAATGTATCGTCGACTTGATACTACCAGCTTAGTTAGATACATGTACCGGATGAGGCGGAAACCCATACTAAAAATAAGAAAGGAAGACCCATGCATCAATCAAGATCTCTATCTATAATATAACATACCTCAGGTTGGATTCAACCACTTAGGATGATGATCTGCAAAACCAAACCCCATGACTTTATGCTCTGCCAGTATTCCCCTCTTCTAGCTATTCGCATGCGTCGATCAATGGCAAAATGACCAGATAAAGTATGCACCAAGGATCCATTAGATTAAACTAAGTGCATGATAGACCGATTCTTATATCCTTTGAATGTGACCACTGGTTAGATTATGATTATGTAAATGGATCCCCATTAAGTCGGGCCTGTGGACAATGTTTTAATGGATCACCCCTGATGCCTGATGGGCAAAAGAAAAACATGAGCCCAATACGGTACCTCATAGGGCAATCATTGTACTTAGGGTCACTCTCCCATCTGTTATCTTCATTGTATCGATTCAGTCTGGTCGATCAGGAGAGCGAGTGCGAGAGAGATTGAAATAGCTATGCCCAACCTATCCATACGTGCTTGTTGAATCCATTGTATTCCGATAGCGCGGCAACTCGTGTTGTTTATTCCTTTCTTAATCCAGCATCCAGTAGGTCGCTGAATATGGGCATGCCCGAACGCAAAAAAGGCTATCCGAGATACTCTTTGGTTCCCTCCCAAGCAAGGCTAGAATCAAAGGAGGAACTCCCGACTCAAATAGGTGTGATATCGAAGTGGACTCAATTGTCCAATCTCTTCTCTTATGCTATTATTTCGTCGAGTACTCAAAACAAGATGAACAAGCGAGAGGAAAGAACCTCACATAAGCAAGCAGTTCGGTCTACTCGCTTTTGGCTTGGGCTTTGCGAATGGAACTTGCATTCTCGAAAAACAGGGCTCGTTCACTTGGCTTCTCACTTCGGAATGCTAGAGGAATGGTTGACCTAACGCATGAACCAACTATCCGAGATTCTGCCTTCCGCAAAAAAAATGAAAGGGGTCGGGCTTTCAGCTGATTCGAAAGGGATCGTCAAGCCAAGCAAAGATTCGATTGCCGGTCTTTAATGCAATAGGTCGGCAGGCAACCAAAGGAAAGATTCGACAGGGATTTGAGCTTGCTTTTCAGATTCTACAGGCAAGCGGGAAGGTCAAGTGGGTTTTGTTAGATACACAATGTCATGGATGGATTAAATAATGGAAGGGAAGGGCTTATGAACCGGGAAGTTACCCCTACATGTGGTAGGGGCATCAACATAGCTCTTGTCGGGTAGAGAATACGCCGTCACTGATGACTTTCCTGCTTGACTTCCCGCTACACCCCTTAGCCATCTCTTTTCTTTAGCATCCTAGAAAACACTCCTTATCCTTAGGCCGAGAGAAGGCATTGGTTTTGGTGGGGCAACATTGAGATTCCGGAATTGCATTCTTTCCCCCCCCCCAGCCCCCCTTGCTCTGGGCTTTTTGTTGGGGCAAAAATACGATAGATAAGGGGATCTAATGCGAACCTTGACGCCCGACGGGCGATAAAGGTAAGGTAAGGGACAGAACCAATGCTGTGTGGAAAGACGCAACGAGGAAACCTCTTCCCGTCCCGGTCGAAAGCCGTGCAAGCAAAGACGTTAGAGGATACTGCATCTCGTAACGGTAGAAAGAGGAAAGGCTAAGCGAAAAAGGTTAAGATTGCTTAATGAGTTATGGCCACTAGTCATTCGGATTTATCCTGACTCATGTCAGTATTCTCACAGGGCATTTAGCTAGCCTATATCTCCGCTTTCGCTTCCGTACTCAACCGTCTCTCTCCTTAGTCCGATCTAGCCTCTATTGATTGAGAGGGTTGAAGACTCCTTTGATTTTTTTAATGCAATTAAGAATTCCACGGAACTTTCTCGATTCCAACGCAACTTATCCTTTTGGAGCTGACGTAACAAACTACGCGAGCCTCCCGACGAAGCCAACATAAATCCTATCCGAATAAAAAAAATAAAAGGCAGTTTAATTATGGTGGTATACCAGCCGCCTGTTCTGGAACTTCCAGTTCCAATCGAAGCATATCTATCCGTAAATGGATTTGTATGTATAGCCACTTCAGTCGTGCTCGTTGTTTCTCTAAAGTATCTTTTTTCTGGGAACATGGTCAACCATAAATTATTATTTTCGCTATTCTTCATCCACCGATGCAGAAAATTATCCAGTTTTCCATTCTCATATGAGGCCGGAAAGTTTATTGGCAACAGGTCGGCACGAAGTGATTCATCATGCTCAAACATGAGGCGATCGTTCGTTAGGGACGGTTTATAGATCATCAAATTCCCACAAATGGAATGAGAAGTGGGTCCATGTAAATGATCGAGACCTCGGAAACAACAACGCTCCTCCCCCATATGGAGTTCGGAACCCAAAGGCAATCGTTGAGTGAACTGTATCTTCTTTGTGTTAGACAGAAGAACACCCAACATACAGATGCACACTCCAAAATGTGAAATATTCATCTTCATTGGAGCTTTTTGGTGGTAGTCGTGACCAACAGCCATCAGCTGTCGGCTCGTTGGTAAGGCGAGAGCTTCAAGCCCGATTTCAGGTTCAGGTGGCACACCCCCCACACAAGCACCACCCGACGAAGGGGGGACGGGGAAAGCTACAGGCCCAAAACCTTCGACCCTTCTTTCTAAATGGGGGTGCCCGGAGCACCCCATCTTGTCATTTCGTTGTTGCTCATTCCCGTTAGGGTTAGGCCGAAGTCTTTGGTGTATCCTTCCCAGTTTCGAAAAGGCCCGCTCACGCTTTGCTGACCTATCGCGTGGTAAAGAGAAGAGAGTACGAAAGAATAGTAAACAGAGCACACCGCAGAAAGATTCTAAATATGAGAAGTCCCCCTTGGATTCGATAAGAAGGAAATGAAGAACGGGAACGAAACGAAATGAGGCGTTTCCAGCTCTAGTTTCGGATGAGCTTCTCCCAATTATGTCTGGTAATAGAATAGGGCGGCTTGCTCTGACCAAGACTCCACTTTTTGCTCCGTCCATGGAGCGTATGAATTTCCTGGAATGTAGATAGACCAAAAGAGGGAATGAAGGGATAAGAATAGGAATTATAGTCCCATTGGAAAAAGGGGCACCTGTGGGAACATCTCTACTGACGAACCATTTCAATAGTAAGGGTGCTGCCGTGCCACGAGGCACGACCATAGAAGTAATGAAAAAGAAAAAGTTATGTAGTTGGACCATCTGCTCTATCCGTTCGAGTTTCGCTTCTCTAGATAAGATGAGACGCTAAAAATGAAAGTGTTCGCAACGCATACCGAAAGGATACCAATGAAGCCGACCATTAATGACTAGTTCGAACACCAGGAGCGGTCTGATCCCTGATTTGATCAAACAGACTGCTCTTAGAAAGATGAAAGAAAAGCAAACTCTCCAAATTGTTGACCAACCTTTCCTTCAATGATAGAGGCAAGAAGACTTTCCGGCCAGGCCTTACTATAACCAACCTCACAGATCCCACTCCATCTTTTACACCGATGTATCGTACTCTCTCGACCAGGTCATCATAAGAAAATACAGCGAAATCTTTCCGAAGTGAGAGAAGGAGGGAAGGCGCGCAACAACTAACATAACAGCCAGCTGAAAAACGCTAGCTAGCTAGGCTAGCGCGCAATGGCTTTCTCTGATAGGGGCTCGCTTCTTCAAGCTCCGCCCAACCTATACAAGGTGCTGCTCGCTTTCTCTCAGCCACCAGTGGCTTATGTAGTGGTCGGCATTCCTACGTGCTCCTCTTTGCCCCCTACTTAAGAATCCAAAGGTCACCTTTGGCTGTTGTCTTGACGCAAAGGTTACGAAAGTAGCCGGGGTCTAGGTTTATGGATGGATTTTGTCAGCGAAAGTCCCTCAAACTCAATCACAACAACATGTCGTGACCGGTTAGGCTTGGTGGATTTTGTCAGAAAAGAAAGTAGGTTTCGGGGGTGGGTTCATTGATTAGTACACCTCCGGTGCTGATAAGGTCGGGACCGTGGTCGTCCGTCTCAGGTTTGCCGGCCGATAAGATCTCTGAGATTGACCAGCCAGCTGGGTTGGTTTGGCTATTCCTTTCTATTGAAAAGAAGGAGTCAGCTGTCTGCGCGAGTCACCTTCTTCTAGGCTCCGCTGGACGACACGGCATTCTCGTTTAAATATAGGCCGGCCGCACTTGTGATGGTTCCCCAAGATCCAATATATATGACCACTTAGGTCTACGTTGCCACGATATTGTTCTATGGAAGCGGGCGGGCTGTTAGAAGTTCGGCCCGGTTTTTTTTGGTGTCGTAGGGGAGGGATTGACCTTTTTAACGCATATTCACTCGTACCGGCATGGCCCCACTGATTTGTTTTCGATCGGAGCATCAAGCAGCGCAACCCGGTTCTACTTGACTAAGCCCCGTGCTCGTCCAAGGAGGGAGTTTGCTTTACCCAACTCCCTTTTTGATAACAAGGCAGAAACCCCCGACCCGACATTCATTAGTTTCGAATGAAGAATGAAGAGTGCCCCAGCAAGCACCTACTCCTATCAAAATGAAAAGCGTGACTTTACTAAACAAGCAATAAAAGCTCTTTACTAATAACATAGAAAGGGCTTTTCTCGCTTGTAGCTTTCTTCGCATGCTTGAGCGCATTAATAGAATACATATAAAATAAAAAATGAACTTGAGTTTTCAATAAGGCTCGCGTAGGGGCGCTCACGTTTTTTGGCTTACCTAAAATCTAAGATTTTTAAGTTGGTAAAGACCCACCCCTTGTTTCAGTCAGAATGAGTCCCCGGGACCCCGGGACATTGGCTTCCGCCAACAGTGGACTATTAAGGATCGCATCCCGCGCATATTCTACATTATAGCCTGCAACTGATTCAGCTTCCGCTTCTGGGAGATCAAACGGAGCTCGATTAGTTTCTGCTAGACGAGAAATGAAGAACATAACCAATACAGGGAACAAGGGAATACCGGACCATATCTGCTTTTGCGCCATGACAATCTCACTCGAATTACGGGGACCTACACATATTAGTACAGTATACCGGGGTCCCCGGCCAGAACCACACGTGCAAGTTTCCCTGCATGTGGCTCGTCCGCGCTTTCCGAGGCGCTGCCTGTGACTCAGCATGGGATAAGAGGGCGTCACACTTTCGTGTTTAGAGCATTGTCCGAGTGAATAGGCAGCGCCTACCAAGCAAAGCTTTCTTGAAGAGGCTGGTTCCTTTTCGGCGCCCGCATTTTTTTAAGATGTAGGGGCAAGGCAAGCCCCAGGAAAGTCTAGGTTGGCTCCCAGCTCAATCTCGGCCGGCATCCAGCTCTCGAGGGGGTGGGGTCCTGGAGCGAACTACTCATTGCAGTCTTGCCCCAACCCAAGGCCGTTAAGGTTGGTGAGGAGCATTGTTTTGAGGGAGGGAAAGCGTGGTTGACAAGCCACTTCGAGGAAGCGACTGGAGTGCTTTCATCAAATGATGCATATGGGCTGAGCCATTCCCATCCCAAGTGGTGGCCCGATTCGGCCTGGTCGGGAAGAGATTCACATAGAGACTTTTGCTATCCGGGAATCTCTTTCTATGTTAGCTAGCGGGGGCGGGCTTTCCTATGATAGTCCCGCTGCGGCCTCTGCTAAAATGGGAATATAGGCCGTTACGTCTCATCTTGATTTGGCTATACTTGTATGTAGCCAGCCATGTTAGCTTCACATGAGAGAGCCCTTTTTTTTAAGGCTAAAAACTCATCAGTCAGCTCGGCCCCTTTCCTATTCAGCTTTGCCGCCTATTAAGAGAATAGGTCCCGTTCAAGCGGCCCGCCTTTATTCATCTATACCAGCTGCCACGCACGACCCAATAGGAACGATTTCAGCGCCCCTATCTAGATAAGAAGCAGAACGCGCCATCACCTACAGCCCTTTCCTCTGCCGGGGACTTCCACGAAATGAAAACGGGCGGCATCGTCGTATGCTCGACATTGGTTGCCCTGGTTTATATCCCGGAGTACTCCTATGGCCGATCTGTCACCCAACCTACTCAAAAATATAAAGGCTTGACCCCGTCCCGTTTGGAGAATGACCCTTATGGCATGGCTTAGTCAGTTATTCTCGCAGTTCAGATAAGATTCGGACCGCCACTTCTCTGAAAGCATGGTTCTTGCCTTCCTCTTTCCTCCCTCCTTGGAGCTCGTCCATTCGTTAGGTGATCCCTTGCTCTCACGTTCGAGTGTTTGCTCGTCGTTTAGGCCGGTGAGTGAGATTTCTGCTCATTGCAGTCACCTCCGGGGTTCTTCGCACCTGGATAGTACCAGGACCCTTGTGCCCCGGCCCTTGATCAGATAAATCCGCCCGCCCTTAAACCAAAAACTAAAAATGAGCCTTGCGACGAGACGCGGACATCCCCCATGCTGCGGTTCCCTCCGGTCCGTTCCCGGGTTGGGTTAG